TGTCTATGAAGAGCAGATCTAATTATATTCGTGTCTATCATAGATTTCTTTTGTAGAATACTAAGAGATAGGGCCTCATTGGTAAGTGCTACAAGATCTCGTACATTGGAACCCATAGTTATGGACCCGAATCCATTAGTATGGAACATTTCCTTTTCCAAGTGAAATCCCCTAGTATATGAAAGAGTGAAAAAGTGCTTTCGTTGTTGTGGAATAAGAAGCCTTCGTATTTTAATGCATGTATTTAATTTATTCGGAGCGATTAGAGCGGGATCTACTTTTTGGGGAATATGAGTCGAAGCAATAACAAGAATATTTCTAGTGGAACATCTTTCACAATCCCTGGAGAGATAGTTCACTAATAAACCGAGGGATAAGTCATTCGACTCATTCATATCCAGATCATGAATGTTTGGAATCCAAATTATGCAAGGAGACATTGCTTTTGCTAATTCGAATTGAAGGGTGATAAAAAATCGGTCTATTTCCGGAATCATATCCCTAGGTAGCACATCCTTCATAGTTATAAACTTCAGCTCCCTATCAAGGTCACGGTCGAAATCGTCACTATCATCACTATCGTAACTATAGTAACTATCCTGACTATCGTTACTAGGTAAAAGACTGTAAATGGTACCCTCTCTATCATCAAAGATGTTCTCTTCACTATCATCAATAGGAAAACCCTTAGGATCGTTATCCAGGAACTTGTTCAGAGATACTGTAATGAAAGGAACATAAGAGTTTGTCGCTAGGTATTTGACCAAATAGGATCTTCCAGTTCCTATCGAACCTATCACTAAAATACCCCTAGGAGGGGGTAGGGCTAAGCGGAGCGAAAAGGGTTTCCCATAAGATGGGAAATCAAAACTACTAGCCCCACACGGGGTTTGTGAATAAGTGATTGTCTGATAATGAGCTAGGAATATCCGTCTTTCTGCTAAGCAGGATGTATTGAACTCATAATTCATTAGATTTTTTTTATGAATGTCAATTAAGTATCGTAAGTAAATTGTTCCCGGTTGTTCAATCATTTGATAACCTGAGTTATTCTTTGATAACTGATCACTATGAGTCAGACTCAATAGAATTTGATCAATCCTTTTTTCTGTCGTTAAGGTAGAGAACTGAACCAAGAATTCTCTTTCTTTATCAGCAATCAAATCACTGTTCGAGATCCAGGATTCTATTTTATCATCAATCCAATCACTATTGAAGTTTTTTCTTTTTCTTATCAAGGAATAGAGCGCTTTACTTGTATGACTTAGATGTCTCGTATTTCTCGAAAAAGCGATTCGATTGATGGGATTTGGTATAATACTTAGTAGATCCATGAGATTAAAATCTTTCTTCTTCGAACGTATGGATTTGACCCCAGAAGCGGGACCACTACCCCATAGCATGTTGCCGCCAGAAGCAGAACCTCGTCTTTCTTCTAGAAAATTTCCTAATTGTTCCAGAGCAACTAGAAAGAGATTCTTTAACCAGAAAGAATTCAGTTCCGATGTAGGATACCTATCCAGAAGTTTTTGCAACTCAATCATATATGATGGAATCATGAAAGATTTGACCTGTTCGAACTCTGTCTGTAACTCACTATAGGATCGAGAAACAAAGAGAAGATGTGTATGAATGATATATCCAGTAACAAGAAGAAGGAAAAGGATTGAATAGAGGAACTCCCTAATATTTAGCGATCTCAGATGTGTCGATGTCAATGGTGACTCATTATTTCGAGGAAGAATTTCTTCACACAGAAGATTATGTAAACACTTACTCGAAATCTCACTTATAAGATTCCATTGTGAAAGACACAATTTTTTCTTAAGAATTCGCCATAATATATCTGATCCATGCATAATATCATGAAAAATGGATATACATTTTTGAAATCTTTTACTGCTACTTAGTATCGGCACTAGGTCTGAAAAAGTATCTAAAAAGATAAATTTTAGATATTTTTGCCCTGTCGAGGTAAGGAACCATGGTATATATGGTTGGAATCGATTCAATTTTGAGAGAGTTGAAAAAGCACTATCTATTTGAAATGTTCTATACATCTGCCCTTTCTCAAGGGATTTTTTTAGACAAGGACTACCTTTTTTCCTCTTTTCGGACGGTAAATATTTCTCAAAATATGGAGTGTGAATCAAACCCATGTTTGAATTGAAATTGAGATACTGATGCAAGTTCTTCCCTTCTGAATCGGGTAGATTCATATCTGAAAGAGGTCGACAATCAGTTTTTTCAAAATGAACTCTTTCTTCCTCTGTTAGAGGTGTTCCAGAAATGTCTGCGATCGAGTAAATAGCTCTACGAACGAGTGGATCGGATCGAATTGGAAAATGGAAAGATTTGTACAAGTTATATCCTTCGTCACCACTTTGCGGAAAATCGTTAGGTATCAATATGTTAGATACCTGTAACTCCATTGGTGAAATAGTATCTCTCTCCAAAAAAGCATGTTTTTTTTTACCGCCGCACAAAGAAAAGATTTTGTTGTGACTGAACAAGATATTGAGGAATTGTCCATACGTAAAATCATGGTTCTTAATACAGGCCCTTTCCACATAAAAAGAGAATATTTTGTTACAAGAGAAGGAGGAGAGATATCGATTATTCAAGAATCGAAGTCGATTTGCTTTATAAAAAGAGGATATCAATGAACTTCTATGAAACGGTTTCACGGGATTCAACCAATTGTCTTGATCGTGGGATATAATTGAGAAATAGGAATCCGTGTTATAAAAAGATTTCCTGCGATTCTTTCTAGTATGGAATGAGTCAATCATCCTCTTTTGTATCTTCTTGAACAAAAATGGTGATATTCTTCCTCCCAATAATTTCGATTTTTGGGAAGTATCATAGTCATCCAATAAGAAGGTTTTCCTTTTTTTCAAATGAACGATTTGAAGACCTATTGATTCTAACAACTGATTACACAGTGGATCATTCGGACCTTTCCATTCATAGATATGGATCTCGGACCTATGAACGGGGCTACTCCCGAAACTCACAAAGAAAACAGGAAGTGAGTTAGACAAAAAGAGAAGAAACTTGGACAAAAAGAAACAAAGTGACTTAGACAAATCTTTTTTGTCGATAACCTCAGACCAATGAATCGAATATTGATTAATACGTAATCGATCGAACACTACTTGAAAACGGCTATTCTGCTCAGAAAGAAAATGGTCCAAATTTTCCTGGAAATTCTTGCTCCCATTGGACCATTTGTATCTATATGCATTAGGATCCCTATTAATAGATCTATCGGTTCGAGAAATCAAAAGAAAAGGATCGAACCATTTCGTCTGACTCTTTTTCAAATTTGAGAAATGTTGGTTGATCGTGTATTTCATTATAGTTCTATCATTCAGAGTCTCATTTTCTATTTGATACCTTTGAATTCCAAATTCGAAGTTGCGATTGAATCGATTCCAGACATTTCTTATGTACCCATAGGTACTATATTGGATTTGAATCAGATTTCGGATCAATCTATATTGATTGACTGCCTCCATTATGTTGTTGCTGGTAAATACGACTATTTTTTGTTTTGGATCTTCCAAATCATTCCCGCAACAGGTCTGGACACATTTTTTTATGATCCTTCGATAAAAAGATTCATTCTCTTCATAAAAAAGGGGAGGTAGAACCAATAAAGATTTCTTTTTTGATTCATTCCTGGAGTTTTTTACCTCATTTAAGAATTGTTTTTGATCCAATCCGAAAGAATCAATAGAAAAAGAAAATCTCTTATGATACACCAGATCAGGCTCGGTTATTGAGAGATTGAATAGATCTGCCATTTCTTGAAATCTCTCTTCTGATTCAAAATCGTGGTCTAACATGTATTCCCCCCTGTTCCGGTCATGGAATAGATGAAAGAAACCAAAAAGTGGATTTTTGTTCAAGAATGAAATCGTATTGGAACTGTCAAGTTCATCCTTCGGAACCATATCACATCCTGGATCGGATGCAATAGGATGAATTGAGACAGTCTTTTGTAAATATATGATCATCTTGACTATATTTACTATTTCTTTCTTTTCTGATCGCCTAGAAAAAACAAAAGAAAGATCTTCTTCTTTCTTAAAGAATTTCTGATCTCTAGTGGACCTCTCAGTAGGATTTAAATCCAGATGAAGTTCTGACCATCGGTCAGAGAAAAAAGAACGATTGTCTTTTGTAGGATTCCCTAGAAATTCTTCGATTTCTTCCGGAAGAACCCGATTATTCTCTTTCGGATCCAGGAAAGATCTCTCAGAGATCTTTTTTCCTTTTGGAAGATACAGGAGCGGAACAATCAACCTATTGATATTGGAAGAATCTTTTGAGTCTTCCAATCTATCATTGCTAGGTCCAATGAAATTCATAGGTATAGGAAGAAGCCCTGTCAAATAGATATTTTTTCTTTCGATCATCTTTCGATTGTTAATACGATATATAAGGATCGCTACTACAAAGAGTACTACATTCTTGATCGTGAAATATCGAAAGAGTACTACATTCTTGATCGTGAAATATCGATTGCTTGTTGAACCCTGTGAATTGCGTGAAAGTAGGATACTCCAAATTCGGGAGTCCAAGAGTTTTATCAACCTCTCTTGATGGAAAAAAATGTGAATGAAAGATACCGCTAAATTGAATTGAGTCCATGAATCTAAGAAATAGCGAGAATTATTGATCTCTCTAAAAATCTCTTTCAATTCTAAAATCCAAGATTGAAATGGATTGTTTGGCATTATCGAATCCTCCCATAATATTTTTTGTATGGATATTTTTTTTTTATGCATATTTATATTGTTATATTGTATTGATTTATCTTGACTTATCCAAAAGATTTCACTTCAATTGGAATTAGGTTATTCACCGGTACGAAGATTCCCGCGAAGCATCCATGGCTGAATGGTTAAAGCGCCCAACTCATAATTGGCGAAGTCGTAGGTTCAATTCCTACTGGATGCACGCCACTTGGAAGCCTCCCTCCAAGTGGATTT